AGTTTGGTCTGTATTACATGTTGTGTACATTGTAAATAACATTTGATGTGTAAAGTGTTGCATATATATATATTTTTTATATATATATATATAATGTAAAGTGATAGTGTATAATATATGTGCATATGTTTGTATGTGTGTGTAGGATTGAATGTATATAGTGGGTGGTAAATAGCTATCTTTCTGAATATTGTTATGGTTGAACTTCGGATTTTGGGGTTTGACGAGACGTAGGCCATACAATGGGGGGGTAGGGGGGGTTTACGTTGAAGAAATTTTGGTGTGGGGGTAGGGGGGGGGGATAATAGGAAGGTAATGTGAGGTAACACAGTATTGTATGAATATTATGTCCGTGAAAACATTCATTATATGGAACATATATCATTTGCATGTGTGGATTAAGAATGATGCAATACTATGTCCATGTTTTAGACGAAAATGGTTATATGCACTTTGATATGTTGGCTGAAAGTTTAAAAAAAAAAAAGATAATGAAGGCGCTTAAGGAGAATGATGCGGGGTTATGAATAATTCTTTATCTACAGCATTAACCAGCTGTTGATATGTAATTAAAATGACAAATTTTAGCTAAACAGTCCTTAAACTTTGCACAAATAATCTGCGGTGCGATTGATTGATGGTTTCTCGCACTAATGTGTCATTAATCTTCTAATCGTACTTGAACGATATCCGTAGGGAAAATAAATGAATGCACATTTATACATAGTAAAAAAAAATCTAGGGACTTGTCAGAAAATAGTTTAATAAGAATTTTGGCTTTGGGTGCCAATGGTGGGGATGAAATTTCTTCTTTTTTGATGGAAAAAAAATTATTATTCTAGGTGGCAGCGGTCGGAATAGTTTGAGAGAGGGGTTAGCCTCTATTCTTCAGTTTACAAGACTGATGCTTTATTGGGTTAAGCTACTTAAACATAGGTTTAGTATTTTGTTCTCTAGTAGTCCGGTGAGTGGGAGGAGTAGAATGAATATGGTGAAATATAAGATGGATGCGAGTTGTCCAATTATGATAAATGGGTCTTCTACTGGTTGTCCGCCAATTCATGTTAGAATGATAGTGTTTGCAATGATTGATCAAAATAGGAGTTGTGCAATTGGTCGAAATATTATGCTTCGTTGTTTTGCGGTATGTAGTAGTGGGATGAGTAGTAGGATTAGGATGGAGAATAGTAGTGCTAGTACACCTCCGAGTTTATTAGGGATTGATCGTAAAATAGCGTAGGCAAATAGAAAGTATCACTCTGGTTTAATATGTGGTGGTGTGAGTAGGGGGTTTGCTGGGGTGAAATTTTCTGGGTCTCCTAGCAAGTTTGGTGAGAATAGGGCAAGTAAGGTCAGGATGGAGAGTATTATGGTAAATCCTATAGCATCTTTGTAAAAGTAATAGGGGTGAAATGGGATTTTGTCCGGGTTTGAGTTTAAACCTGTTGGATTATTTGAGCCTGTTTCGTGAAGAAAAATAAGATGGATTATGCTGGCCCCGGCAATCAAGAATGGTAAGATGAAGTGGAAGGCAAAGAATCGGGTTAAGGTGGCATTGTCAACTGAAAAGCCGCCTCAGATTCATTGTACTAGTGTATTTCCGATGTATGGTACAGCTGATAATAGGTTGGTAATGACTGTTGCGCCTCAAAATGATATTTGGCCTCAAGGTAGGACGTAACCTACGAATGCAGTGGCCATAACTAGTAGTAGTAGTATTGTTCCGATATTTCATGTTTCTTTGTATATGTAAGAGCCGTAGTAAATGCCTCGGCCGACATGTAAGTAAATACAGATGAAGAAGAATGAGGCCCCATTGGCGTGTATATTGCGTATGAGTCATCCGTAGTTAACATCGCGGCAAATATGGGCAATTGATGAGAAAGCTAGGGATGTGTCTGCTGTGTAGTGTATTGCTAAGAATAATCCTGTTAGGATTTGGGAAATTAGGCAGAGTCCTAGTAGAGAGCCGTAGTTTCATAGTGAAGATAAGTTGGATGGAGAGGGTAGGTCAATGAATGAGTTGTTAATAATTTTTAGAACGGGGTGAGATTTTCGGATGTTTGGTGACATTAGTTTTTATAGTTGAATAACAACGGTGGTTTTTCAGATCATTAGTCTTGGTTAAAGTCCGAGTAGAAATTATGGAGTATATAATTTTTTTGGGGTTAGTTGGTTTAGTAGTGGGTACGGTTGGTGTTGCATCTAATCCATCTCCGTATTTTGCTGCTTTGGGGTTGGTGGTGGGTGCTATAGCTGGATGTTGAGTTTTGGTTAGTTTAGGGGTGAGTTTTTTGTCATTGGTTTTGTTTTTAATTTATTTAGGTGGAATGTTGGTTGTTTTTGCTTATTCAGCAGCTATAGCTGCTGAACCATATCCTGAGGCGTGGGGGAGTTGATCAGTTATTTTTTATGTCTTGGTTTATTGTGGTGTTTTGTTAGTTGGGTTGAGTTTATTGGTGATGGAGGGGGTAATACCAGTTGTTGGTGAGTTTTCATTTATTCGTTGCGATTGGGAAGGGGTATCTATGATGTATTTAATAGGGGGTTGGGTGTTATTAGTGTTGGGTTGGGTTTTGTTGGTGACTTTGTTTGTTGTATTGGAGTTGACGCGTGTTGTTGGGTATGTTTCTATTCGTGCGGTAAGATTATTATGGTTATAAAAAGTGTAAAGAGAAAGATTGTTAGATAGGTTTTTATTATACCTTGGTGAATGTTAGTGATGGTTTTGATTGCTGGCAGCTGTTGGTTTGATAGGCCTTTTGGACCGGAGGTTTCTAGTCAAGTAAGATCAATTGTGTTTGTTGCTACTGTTTGGCCTAGTTTTAGTGTTGATTTTGTTATTGTTCGGTGTGTAAGTGTTGGAAAGAAGCCTAGTAAAGTGGAGAATAAGTGTGGATTAATTGTTTGTTTATTTGGTGAATCTATTAAGTCGATGGCTATTATGATGCCAGTGATGGTGACTAAAAGGGCAGTGAGTTTTAGTACTATTGGTATTGTTATGATTTGGGTTTTGGATGGTAGTATGTTTATAGTAATTAAAAAACCTGCTAGAGTGCTTCCCCAGGCTAATCGTTTGATAGAATTTAGTATGGTAGTGGTGTTTTCGTTAATTGGTTGAATTGAGGATGATCGTGGTCATCCTATTGTAGAGAATTTAATAATACGTAGGCTATAGATTGATGTAAATATTGTAGCAATTGTGGTGATAATGAGGGCTCATGTGTTGGTGTTTGATGTATTTATGGCTTCAATAATGGCGTCTTTTGAAAAGAATCCAGTCAGAAAAGGTATGCCAGTTAAGGCTATGCTTCCGATTGTCAAACAGGAGGAAGTTGTTGGTAATATGTTGTGTAGTGCTCCTATTTTTCGGATATCTTGTTCGTTACTGAGGTTGTGGATGATTGAGCCTGCACAAAGGAATAGCATAGCCTTGAAGAAAGCATGGGTACAGATATGTAGGAATGCAAGTTGGGGTTGGGCTAAACCGATGGTGACTATTATTAGGCCAAGTTGGCTGGATGTTGAAAATGCTACAATTTTTTTAATATCGTTTTGCGTGAGTGCACACGTGGCGGTAAATAGGGTGGTGATGGCCCCCAGGCATAGACATGTTGTGGTGGCTGTTTTATTAAGTTCTATTAATGGGTGTACGCGGATGAGTAGGAAGATTCCTGCGACGACTATTGTACTTGAGTGGAGTAGTGCTGAGACTGGTGTTGGGCCTTCTATGGCTGCTGGGAGTCACGGGTGTAGCCCAAATTGGGCTGATTTTCCAGTAGCGGCGATGATTATGGCGATGAGGGGTGGGGTTGAGTCAGGGTTGTTTGATATAAAGATTTGTTGTAGTTCCCATGAGTTTAGTTTTATTGCGAATCATGCTATTGCCAGAATTAGGCCAATGTCTCCTACGCGATTATAGGCAACGGCTTGTAGGGCTGAACAGTTTGCGTCTATTCGGGCGTATCATCAGCCGATTAATAGAAAGGATATAATGCCTACTCCTTCCCAGCCAATGAAAAATTGAAATAGGTTGTTTGCAGACACCAGTAGTATTATAGCAATAAGGAACAGTAGAAGATATTTGAAGAATTGGTTAATTAGTGGATCTGTTTGTATGTATCAGATTGCAAATTCTATAATAGACCAGGTTACAAATAATGCGATTGGGATAAAGAAGATTGAGTAAAAATCAAATTTAAAGCTAATGTTAATATCAAAGGTAGTGGTGGTTGTTCAGTGTCAATTAAGTAGAATTATTTCTGTTCCTTGATCTAAGAAAATTATCAGTGGGATTGTACTAATAATGAATGATAATTTTACTGTTAGTATAATGTTGATAGGGGAAATTTTTATGTGTTTGGTTTGGATAAGCAGAGGCGTAGCTAGTGTAGTTAGGGAGAGGAGTATAGTTGAATTGAATATGGTGAGGTTCATAGCTTTTACATGGAGTTGCACCAAGAGTGTTTGGGGCCTAAGACCAATGGATAAGCTTTTATCCTTTAAAAGCTAAAGAGAATTATGGAGTTTAACCATAATCGTAAATAATTAGCAGTTTTTATTAGTTCGTCTTCTCTTGGTGGATAAAGGGTTTTAAGTCTTGTTTTTAGAATCACAATCTAATGTTTTTGATAAACTATATCCACATGTGGTTAAACCTCAGATGAGGTTTGGATTGAGGATTAGCAGTCCTATTGGGATTGCGTGTAAGGTTATAAGTAAATGTTCTCGTGTGTATGATGGTGAGATTGAATTAATGTGGTTTTGGGTTGGTCCTCGTTGCGTTATTAAGAACATATGGAGTGAGTATAGGGCGGTTATAATAATTCCCACTCCTGTTAAAATGATGGTTATATTTGATCAGTTAAATAATGTAGAGACAATTATGATTTCGGCTATGAGGTTAGTTGAAGGGGGTAAGGCTATATTGGTTAAATTACTAAGAAGTCATCATATCGTTATTAATGGGAGGATTGTTTGAAGTCCTCGGGTTAAGAGAAGGGTACGATTATGAGTGCGTTCATAGTTAGTATTGGCTAGGCAGAATAGTATAGAAGATGTTAATCCATGTGCGATTATAAGGATTATTGCGCCTGTAAATCCTCATGGTGTTTGGATTAATGTCGCAGAAATTACTAAGGCTATATGGCTTACTGATGAGTAGGCGATTAGTGATTTTAAGTCTGTTTGACGTATGCAGATTGAGCTGGTTATGATGATGCCTCATAGGCTAAGGATTAAGAATGGGTAAGCAGATTCTTTTGTAAAAGGGGTGAGTATGATTGAGATGCGTATAATACCATAACCACCTAATTTTAGTAGAATCGCAGCTAGGATTATTGAGCCGGCAATAGGTGCTTCTACGTGGGCTTTTGGTAGTCATAGATGTAGTCCGTATAGTGGTATTTTAACTATAAATGCGAGTAGGCAGCCGGCTCATCAGATATTGTTTGTTTGTGTAGGCTTGATTTGTTGGAAAAATTGCATATTGATCATTGATAGGGATCCAACTTCATTTTGTAACGATAGAAGGGCTACTAAGAGTGGCAGTGATCCTAATAGTGTATAGAATAGGAAATATGTACCTGCGTTTAGGCGTTCAGTTTGGTTTCCTCAGCGTGTAATAATGATTAGTGTTGGAATTAGTGTAGTTTCAAATATAATGTAAAATAAAATTAATTCTGTTGAGGAAAAAGCTATAATTAGTGCTGTTTGTAGTAAGATAAAGGTTGAGATGAATATTCGTTGATGATTTGTGGGAAAATTAAATATGTGTTTTTGGCTAGCAATGATTATTATTGGGGTTAGTCAACATGTTAGGACTATCAGGGGTGTTGATAATTGATCAGTGGCTAGTCATTTGTTGGTAAATTCTATGGTATTTGATGGGTGATAAAATCATGTTAGGCTAATAAATGAAATTAGAAGGCTGTGAATAGTTGGTGAAGTTCACAGTCATTTTGTAGGGGTGAGTCATGTGGTTGGAATAAGTATAATAGTTGGGATTAGAATTTTTAACATTGTAAAAGGTTTATGTTTTGTATTAAATCGGACCCATGGGTACGAGTGGTTGCCACTAAAATTGCTAAGCCTGTTCCAGCTTCGCAAGCTGATAAAGTCAGTAGTGTTATAGGGCTTACTGTAAGTAGTATAGAGTCAGTTTGGATACATCATGTTGTTAAACCTACATAAAGAGATAATATTATACCTTCTAGGCAGATTAAAGCTGAAAGTAGATGGGTTCGGTGGAAAGCTAAGCCTGTTATGCTAATTATGTAAGCTGAATAAATACTGAAAGTTGTTGGAGTCATAGAGGGGTTATGACAGTTAGTCATAATTTATTAAGTCGAAATTAATAGTCTTGGTTTAGATTAACTCCTCTATTCTGCTCATTCTAAGCCGCCTTGTATTCATTCATAGATCAGGCCAAATGATAGTATTATAATGATAAGTGTTGAGAGTACTAATGGTATGAGTGGCGTTGTTAGTTGGCTTGCTCATGGGATTGGTAAAAGTAAGGCGATCTCTAAGTCAAAAAGTAGGAATAGGATAGCAACTAGAAAAAATCGTATTGAGAATGGTAGGCGGGCAGATCCAGACGGGTCAAATCCGCATTCGTATGGAGACAGTTTTTCTGTATCTGGGGTGATGGAGGGCAGTCAGAAGCTAATTAGTGCTAGAATTAGTGTAATAGTGGTAGCTGTAAGTAGGGCTATGGTGGTCATTATCTTCTCCATGGGTTTAACTTGGGTTAAATGATTGGAAGTCATTAGTATTAATTATACTAAGAAGATAAGAACCTCATCAATAAATTGATACGTAGAGGAATAATCATACGACATCTACAAAATGTCAGTATCAAGCTGCTGCTTCAAATCCGAAGTGGTGTTTAGATGTAAAGTGGTATATGATCTGTCGAAGTAAACAAATGGAAAGGAAAGTAGATCCAATGATGACGTGCAGTCCGTGAAAACCAGTGGCTACAAAAAATGTTGAGCCATAGATACCATCTGAGATGGTAAATGGTGCTTCATAATATTCTATTGCTTGCAGGGCTGTGAAGTAGAGACCTAATATAATTGTTAATGTGAGAGCATGAATTGCTTCTTTTCGATTGTTTGATATAATGCTGTGATGAGCTCAGGTTACAGTTACGCCTGAAGCTAGTAGAACGGCAGTATTGAGTAGGGGTACTTCAAATGGGTCTAGGGGAAGAATTCCTGTTGGTGGTCAGCACTCTCCTAGTTCAATGGTAGGAGCTAGGCTAGCTCGGTAAAATGCTCAAAAGAAGCCTAAGAAAAAGAATACTTCTGATGTAATAAATAAAATTATACCATAACGAAGTCCTTGTTGAACAATAAGTGTGTGGTGACCTTGAAAGGTAGCTTCTCGGATAATATCACGTCATCATTGGATTATTGTTAGTACAAGAACTGTGAGGCCTAAAAATATAATCGTTGTTGAGTTGTAGTGAAATCATATAGCTAATCCTGATGTTATAAGTAATGCTGCGATTGCTCCTGTCAGGGGTCATGGGCTTGGGTCTACTATGTGGTATGTATGAGCTTGGTGGGCCATTAGGTATTTTCTTGTAGGTAGAGGGTGAGTAGTAAAACAAAAACGTATGCTTGAATTATTGCCACGGCTACTTCTAGTAGTGTTAATAAAAATAAAATGGTGGTAGTTAGTATAGCAATGGTGGGTATTAATGGTAGTAAAATGAATGCTGCTGTAGCAATTAGTTGAATTAAAAGGTGGCCTGCTGTTAAGTTGGCTGTTAATCGTACACCAAGGGCTAATGGGCGGATGAAGAGGCTAATAGTTTCGATAATAATTAATGGTGGGATTAGTATGGTTGGTGTTCCTTCTGGTAGGAGGTGGCCTAGGGAGATGGTTGGTTGGTTGCGCAGTCCTAGAAGGACTGTTGATATCCACATGGGGATTGCTAAGGCTATATTTATTGATAATTGTGTTGTTGGGGTAAATGTGTACGGTAAGAGGCCTAATAGATTAGTTGAGATTAAAAGTATTACTAGAGATGTTAAGATTAATGCTCATTTCTGTCCTAGTATATTAATAGGTGAAAATAGTTGTTTTGTAAAGTTGACTAAAAATCAGTTTTGTAGGGTGGTGAAGCGGTTGTTTAATCATTGTGGGGTTGGGTTTGGCATAAAAGTCAGTGGGAATAATATAGCTAGTATAAGTAATGGTACTCCAAGAAGTATTGGGCTCATGAATTGGTCAAAGAAGCTTATTATCATGGTCAGGTTCATGCTGTATACTGTTCTTGTTGAAGTGGCTGAGAAATGGGGTTGGTTGGTTCATGTTTAATAATTTTTGGTATAGTAAAAATCAAAATTACTCAGGATAGTGTTATGATTAAGAATCATGGGTTTGGGTTAAGTTGTGGCATATTCATTAAGGGTGATTGTTGACACCGATATTAGCTTAAAAGGCTAATGCTTTATCTTGTTAGCTACTTAATGAAGTTTTTAGTATTAATGTAGATCAGGCTTCAAAGTTTATTAATGGGGTGGCTTCTACTACGATAGGTATAAAACTATGGTTAGCCCCACAGATTTCTGAGCATTGTCCGTAGTATACTCCTGGCCGTGTGGTGATGAATGTATTTTGGTTTAGTCGGCCCGGAATAGCATCCGTTTTTACTCCCATGGACGGGACAGTTCATGAGTGTAATACATCTTCTGCAGTGATAAGTATTCAAATCGGGGATTCTGTTGGTACAACTATTCGGTTGTCAACTTCTAATAATCAAAATTGTCCTGGTTCTAGGTTATGGGTCTGAGTCATGTATGAGTCAAATGACAGTAGATCATATTCTGTGAACTCATAGGATCAATATCATTGGTGACCAATGGATTTGATTGTTAGATGTGGGTCGCTAATTTCATCTATTAGGTAAAGAATTCGTAGGGATGGGAGAGCAATTACGATTATGATGATAGCAGGTAAGACTGTTCAGATTATTTCTACTTCTTGTGCGTCTATGGAGTTGGTGTTAGTTAATTTTGTTGTTATTATAATTGTAATAATATATAATACGAGTGTACTGATTAAGAAGACGACTATTAATGTATGATCATGGAAGTGGAGGAGCTCTTCTATAATAGGTGATGCGGCATCTTGAAATCCTAGTTGGGATGGGTGGGCCATTAATAAGATGTATGAGGGTTTAACTCATGATTTTATCTTGACAAGGTAATGTAATTTTATTACTAACATCTTTAAGAAGGTGATAGAGTGGTTATATAGCTGGCTTGAAACCAGTAAATGTGGGTTCGAGTCCTACCCTTTTTGTGTGATTGTACAAAGGCTGGCTCTTCAAATGTGTGATATGGTGGAGGGCATCCGTGAAGTCATTCTACGTTGGTGGTTGTAAGCTCTGTAAGTTGTACTTCTCGTTTGGCTACAAATGCTTCTCAAATGATAAATATTATTATGATAACAGCTACTAGGGAGATAAGGGAGCCGATTGATGAGATAGTGTTTCAGATTGTGTATGCATCTGGGTAGTCTGAATAACGGCGAGGTATACCTGCTAGACCTAGAAAATGTTGGGGGAAGAAGGTTATATTTACTCCTGCAAATATTACCCCAAAGTGGATTTTTGTTCATGATTCATGTAAGGTATAGCCTGAGAATAAGGGGAATCAGTGGATAAAGCCGCCTATAATCGCAAAGACTGCCCCTATAGATAGGACATAATGGAAGCGGGCAACTACATAGTAAGTGTCATGGAGTATAATGTCTAGGGATGAGTTGGCGAGGATAATACCGGTTAAACCCCCTACAGTGAATAGAAAGATAAATCCAAGGGCTCAAAGTATAGCTGCGTCTCATTTGATTGCGCCTCCGTGAAGGGTGGCTAATCAGCTGAATACTTTTACTCCTGTTGGGATTGCAATAATTATTGTTGCTGAGGTAAAGTAGGCACGGGTATCTACATTTATACCGACTGTGAATATGTGATGTGCTCATACAATAAAACCTAATAGTCCAATTGATATCATGGCTCAAACTATTCCCATATAGCCGAATGGTTCCTTTTTCCCTGAGTAGTACGTTACAATATGCGAGATTATTCCAAATCCCGGTAGGATTAAAATGTATACTTCAGGGTGACCAAAGAATCAGAATAGGTGTTGGTACAGAATTGGGTCTCCTCCGCCCGCCGGGTCAAAAAATGTGGTGTTTAAGTTTCGGTCTGTGAGAAGTATTGTAATTCCTGCTGCAAGAACTGGTAAAGATAGCAGCAAGAGGACAGCAGTGACTAAGACGGATCAGACAAATAATGGTGTTTGATATTGTGATACGGCAGGGGGTTTTATATTGATGATAGTCGTAATAAAGTTAATTGCACCTAGAATAGAGGATACTCCTGCTAAGTGAAGTGAAAAGATTGTTAGGTCAACTGAGGCCCCTGCATGTGCCAGATTTCCAGCTAAGGGTGGATAGACTGTCCAGCCAGTACCTGCACCGGCTTCTACTCCGGATGATGCCAGTAGAAGGAGAAATGATGGGGGGAGAAGCCAAAAACTTATGTTGTTTATTCGCGGAAATGCTATATCAGGGGCGCCAATTATTAAAGGCACTAATCAGTTGCCAAAGCCGCCAATCATAATTGGTATGACTATGAAAAAAATCATAACGAAGGCATGTGCAGTGACGATTACATTATAAATTTGGTCATCGCCTAGTAATGTGCCTGGTTGGCTGAGTTCTGCTCGGATTAATAGACTTAGGGCGGTGCCTACTATTCCGGCTCAGGCACCGAAAATTAAGTACAGGGTGCCAATATCTTTGTGATTGGTCGAGAAAAATCATCGAATGAGTGTCACAGGTAGAATGGCTGAATGCTAAGCGGCGGATTGTAGTCCCGAAGGAAAAGGTTTAAGTCCTTTTTTTACCAGCCTCGTGGTGGCAAAACACATTAGATTGCAAATCTAAAGACGCAGAGTAGTATCTGCCGGGGCTTCTCCCGCCTTTTTTTAGGCGGCGGGAGAAGTAGATTGAAGCTCGCTGGATGGAGTGTTTAGCTGTTAACTAAAAGGTTATGGGATAAAGGCCCATCAATCTAGAAGGCCTTAGCTTAATTAAAGTGTCTGGGTTGCATTCAGATGATGTGAGATAGAATCTTGCAGGTTTTAGCAGGAGCTGGGAGGGTTTCACTCTCATTTAGGGCTTTGAAGGTCCTGGGTTTGTGTATTAACTTAAGCTTCTAGGTTATAATAAAGTAAGGGGTTAATGGTAGTAGAGTTAGTGATAAGATTGTCATTAATGTGAGTGCGGTGGTTGATTGGTTTGGTTTTAATCGTCAGGTTACTTGTGAGTTGATTGTGCTTGGTGATTGGGTCAGGGCTAGTGAGTAAGATATTCGTAGGTAGAAGAATAAGCTAAGGAGAGCTGAGATGGCTATTAGTGTGGCTATAGTTAGAAAATGTTGTTTTGTTAGTTCTTGGAGAATTAGTCATTTCGGCATAAAACCTGTGGTTGGGGGTAGGCCTCCTAGTGATAAAAGTAGGATAGATGAGGAGATTGCTAGGGTAGGGGTTTTTGATCATGAGGTGGTTAAAGAGTTAAATTTTGTCATGTTGAAGAATATTATTGATAAGAATAGGGCTGAAGTTATAATAATGTAAATGATAATGTTTAGAATAAATAGAGGGGGTGAAAGTGGAAGGATAATCATTATTCATCCAAGGTGGGCAATAGATGAAGATGCCATGATTTTTCGTAGTTGTGTTTGGTTTAGGCCCAGTCAGCCCCCTAGTAAAATGGAGGTTAAGCCTAGTGTTATTAGTAGGGTTGGATTTAGTGAGTTGTGAATCATGAATATCAAGCTTATTGGGGCAAGTTTTTGTCATGTTGATAGAATTAGTCCTGTAGTTAGGTCTACTCCTTGCAGGACTTCTGGAAGTCAGAAGTGTATTGGTGCTACGCCTAGTTTTATTAGTAGTGCAATTGTTATTATGTTGGATGGTAGTGTTGATAATTCTTTTAGTTCTCATTCACCTGTTAGTCAGGCATTTGTTATTGTTGAAAATAAAATTAAAGTTGAGGCTGTGGCTTGTGTTAAGAAGTATTTTGTGGTGGCTTCTGTAGCGCGTGGGTGGTGGTTTTTAATTATTAGAGGAATGATGGCTAATGTATTAATTTCTAATCCTGTTCATGCCAATAATCAGTGGGAGCTCGTGATGGTTAGTGTTGTTCCTAGTAGGAGGCTAACTAGGACGATAATTAGTGTAAGTGGGCTCATTAGTAAAGGAAGGGGTTTAGCCTACATGTTAGGGGTATGGGCCCGAAAGCTTATTTAGCTGACTTTACTAGGGGGTAGTGTAGTGGAAGCACGAAGGGTTTTGATCTCTTATGTATAGGTTCGAGTCCTATCTTTCTAATAGGATATGAAGAGGTTTGAACTCTTATGATTCACTCTATCAAAGTGACCCTTAGCTTTCGGGCACATGTCCTATGTTTGAGGGGGTAATCCAGCTGTAGAGATTGGAAGTGAGATGTAGATTAATGTTGTTGCAAGAACAAGTGGAAGGAAATTTTTTCACACAAGGTGTATTAGTTGATCATATCGGAATCGTGGGTATGATGCGCGGATTCATAAAAACAATGAAGATAGGATCATGGTTTTTAGTATAAGGTTGACTGTGGTTCATTCCGTATTTGTTGAGTTAATTGATGGAGAAAGAAATAGGATGGTGGATAATGTGTTTATTATTAAGATATTAGAGTATTCGGCGAGGAAAAATAAGGCGAATGGGCCTCCTGCATATTCTACATTAAATCCTGATACTAATTCTGATTCTCCTTCTGTTAGGTCGAATGGTGCTCGATTTGTTTCTGCTAAGGTGGAGATGTATCATATTGCTGCTATTGGTCATGCTGGTAGAAGAAGTCAGGTAAATTCTTGGGCATATATAAAATTGTATAGAGTAAAGCCACCTGAGAGTAAAATAGTACATAGTAAAATTAGTCCTAGTGTTACTTCGTATGAAATGGTCTGTGCTACTGCTCGTAGGGCTCCAATTAAGGCGTATTTGGAGTTTGAGGATCAACCTGAGCCTAGGATGGAGTAAACTGCTAGGCTGGATAATGCTAGGAAAAATAGGATACTCAGGTTTATGTTTAGAATAGGGGTTGGTATTGGTATTGGGGTTCATAGGATTAGTGCTAGTGTTAGGGCTATAATGGGGGTGAGGATAAATAGTGTTTGGGATGAGGTGGATGGTCGAATAGGTTCTTTAATAAATAGTTTTAGTCCATCTGCAATTGGTTGGAGGAGACCTATTGGGCCGATAATGTTTGGTCCTTTGCGTAGTTGTATATAGCCTAGGATTTTTCGTTCAGCTAGGGTTAGGAATGCTACGGCAAGAAGAATCGGGATAATTAGTAGTAAGGGGTTGAGTGCATTGATCATAGTTTAAGAAAGGATTTGAACCTTTAGTGGAAAGAGCTTAGGTCTTTTGCATTTGCCGGGTTCTGCCACTTAAACAAACCCCTGTTTTAGGGGTGTGTGGTAATATCGTATTAAGTTGGTTGCATAAGTTGCTAGGGGACGTGTATTGTATATTGGTCCCATTTCATTGGTCCTTTCGTACTAAATGAAGTATTTAATAGATAGAAACTGACCTGGATTGCTCCGGTCGAACTCAGATCACGTAGGATTTTAATTGTTGAACAAACAAACCTTTGACGGCGGCTGCACTGTCAGGATATCCTGATCCAACATCGAGGTCGTAAACCTTCTTGGTGATAGGGACTCTTGGAGAAGATTGCGCTGTTATCCCTAGGGTAGCTTGGTTCGTTGATCAAATTTATTGGGTCATGTAGTTCAAAGTTTTTTGTACTTTGTTGTGTTTATCTTAGTAGTGTTTCTCGGAGGTTAAGTTTTCTCCGCGGTCGCCCCAACCAAAAACAATATGTCCAGTTATTTTAATATGTTTTATTAAAGTGGTTGTGTGTTTTAAGTTCCATAGGGTCTTCTCGTCTTGTTATTGTATCCCCGCTTTTGTACGGGGAGATCAGTTTCATTGACTAAGTAAAGGAGACAGTTAGGCTTTCGTGATGCCGTTCATACTAGTCCTTATTTAAAGGACAAGTGATTATGCTACCTTTGCACGGTCAGAATACCGCGGCCGTTGAATAAAATCACTGGGCAGGCAGTGCCTCTAATACATGTCTAGTTTGCTAGAGGTGATGTTTTTGGTAAACAGGCGAAGCTTGTAGTTGCCGAGTTCCTTCTTTACTTTTTTGTCTTTCTTTGGTGCATTCCTGTGTTGGGTTAACAGAAAATTGAGGTTGAATGTCTAGTGTAATTGTTTGGGTGAACTGTGTTGATAAATATCAGTGATTAGTTCGTGCTGATTTACATGGATGCATGGAGAAAATCGAAGTTTCTTATTACTAGTTCTAGCATAAATTTTGCTATAGTGTTATAGGCGGACTCATTGGGTTTGATGGGTTTTGAGGTTAGTATTGGGGTTGTTGTTTATGTTTTGGTTCGAGCTATAACGCTTTCTTGATAGGTAGCTGCTTTTAGGCTTACTTGGACCAGTACTTTAAAGTAATTTAATCATTACCCATTGTTGTAGGTTGTATTCTTTTTCATAAGGGCTGTACCCCTTATGAATTTCTCTTAAGTTTTTATTATTATTGATGTTTATTAAAATAAGATTTAAGGAGGAGCTTAAACTCATTTCTTGAGTAACCAGCTATCACTAGGCTCGTTTGATATATCATCTCTATTTAAAAGTCTTTCCACTCTTTTGCCACAGAGACGGATTAACCCTATGTCAAGGTTGCTTTTAAATAGCTCGTCTAGTTTCGGGGTAGGAGACTTAAAGATCTTTTTGCCTTGTATTTACTAGCTAGATCATAATGCAAAAGGTACGGGTGTTAATCCTTGCTTTTTAATACTTTTATGGTTTATTTAAGTTCTATTTCAACGTTCCCTTACGGTACTTTTTCTATCGCTTCATTATTGTTTTTCTGTCGCCCATACTAAAGTATAAGAATGTTTTATTTTGTATTTTATATTATTAGGTCATAATTGAGCTAGCATGGTGGTTCAAAATGGTCTGATTTTAACAGAGAATTTTTCGGTGTAAGCGAAATGTTTTATTAAACTAAATTTTGGTAATCCAAGAGCACTTTCCAGTGCGCTTACCATGTTACGACTTACCTCGTCTAAAGTTTATTTTTGGTGGTTTAATTAAATTTAGGTGGATGGGTTGATGAGGGTGACGGGCGGTGTGTGCGCGCCCCAGGGCCTGGTTTAGAATGGCATTATTATCCATTTTTACTATCAAATCCGCCTTCAGATGTGGTTTCAGTTTATCATTCGTATATTCTTTGAAAGAAAATGTAGCCCATTTCTTCCCACCATATATGCTACACCTTGACCTGGCGTGTTTGGTATCTTCGTTTTTGCTTGCTTTAGTTCTTTCATAAGGCAGGCTGGTGACGGTGGTATATAGGCTGGGTTGTCAAATGGTGGTGAGGTTCAGCGTGGGTTATCGATTATAGAACAGGCTCCTCTGGAGGGATGTGGGGCACCGCCAAGTCCTTTGAGTTTTAAGCTGTTGCTCGTAATGCTCTGGCGGGTGGTTTAGTGTAGGTATTCAAGTTTTGTGGCTGAACATAGTGGGGTATCTAATCCCAGTTTGTGTGTCAGCGGTCGTGAGTTTTGAAAGGTTTAGTGTGTTAAGACCACTTTCGTTGTATGTTGAGTGTGTTACTTTACTAGTGCGTGTGACAGCTTAGTGGGTTTTTAGTCTTAGTTGTTTAAATTTCTCTTAGTCACACTTTACGCCGTGGAATGTCAACTTGAGTTTCTTGTATAACCGCGGTGGCTGGCACAAGATATACCAACTCTAATTAATTATGGCTGAGTCAAGCTGGTGCTTATTGATCAATGTTTATCACTGCTGCAGGCCCATTGAGGGTGTGGTGGGAACTAGATGTAATAGGCTAACAATTGTTGTGCCTGATATCAGCTCCAATGTATTTTATGAGGGCGTTGTCACTGGTGGGCGGAAACTTGCATGTGTAAGGTTAATTAAAGTTGACATTAAAGCTGGGACCAAACTTTTAATGTTTATGGAACGCATTATTTTTCGTCTTAGCATCTTCAGTGCTGTGCTTTAAGTTAAGCTACATAAAC